TGTAGAGAGGACGAGTGGCAAGTCGTCGGGCTCATGACCCGAAGAAGCGGGTTCGACTCCCGCCTCTGCAGCCTTGGGTAAAAGAAAAAAAAAGAGAGAGGGAAAACTAAGATGGGCTAAATTGGACGGAAAATTCGAAAGAGCGAAGAAGAAGCTTTAAACTCGTGTTTCAATGCGAAGACGCAATGAAGAGAACTGAAAAATGAAACATCTTAGTATCAGAGTGGTACAGAGAAATCAAACGAGATTCCGTAAGTAGCGGGGAGCGAAAGCGGAGGAGTCCCAGAGAGTGAGTAAATAGTGGAAGAAAGGAGTTCACATATCTAAGACTAAATGTTAGTCCATACTGAAAGCGCGAGTACTGTGAAGGAAAGTTGAAAGAGACTTGAAAAGATCTGGAAATCTGTCTTTTAAAGCAGCTGTAAAACAGTGTACCTTTTGTATAATGGGTTTATGAGATATCATTTGGCAAATTTAAGTAAACTTTCTTGAGGATAAAAATGTAGGTGAAGAGAAGTCGAGAAGGCTCTTTAGTCAAATTTCCCGAAACCAAGTGATCTAACCATGGGCTGTTTTTAAGAACGAACCGGTGGTTGTAGCAAAAACCTCGGATGACCTGTGGTTAGGGGGGAAAGCCCAATCGGACTTGGAGATAGCTGGTTTTCTGCGAAAACTATTGAAGTAGTGCGTTCACATAGGGTATTTTTTTATTTGATGCCTTATTAAAATTTCAGGGTAAAGACTTATCGCTTTAAGGGGGATAGACTTTGAAGGTGAAATTCGAAGTGGACAGACAGACAAGGGGTAAATAGGTCCGTTGTTAAAAGGGGAGAGCCCAAATCAGAAGTTAAAGTTAGAGATTCAATAATTAAGTGTAAAAGGAGTATGGGATTTAGACAATGAGGAGGTAGGCTTGGAGCCAGCCATCTTTGAAAGAATGCGTAGTAGTTCACTCAAGAACTCTTTTTCCCCAAAAATTATGGTGGCTAAAAATTGAACTGAAATTCTGAGGGCAGTAAGTAATTTGCTTGGTAGTAGAACAGACTGTTGGGTGGTGGTGAGAACCCAAGAATCAGAAGAGATAATGTGAACATGAGTAAAAAAAGTATTGCTTCATCTCCCCTGGTTTCCAAGTCTAAGGACTATTTTTAGATTAGTCTAAAGACTTTGGGTAAAACAGCCTCTAAGGAGGTTATCGATGGGTGATAATAATAAACGCATAAAGTGCCAGGAAATAATTATAACAAAAGATTACTGTCGCAAACTAACACAAGTGGGAGATAGTGAGGGGGAAAGTTTTTTTAAGGAACTCGGCCAATTTTTAGCTCTCATTAGAGGGTTAAACACAAGGCCTCGACTGTTTACCAAAAACATAGCTCTTTGCTAATATGAAGGTAGAAGTATGAAGGGTGAGACCTGCCCAATGGTTGTATCTAAAAGGGTTGGTAGAGCCAACTTTATAAAGACAATTTAATGGCCGCGGTAACACTGACCGTGATAATGTAGCGTAATCAATAGTCAATTAATTGTTGGCCGGTATGAATGGTGTCACGAGGGTCTCACTGTCTTAAGAAAATTTCCAGTGAAATTGAATTTGTAGTGAAGATGCTACATCCAAATTGTTAGACAAGAAGTCCCCATGGAACTTTACTGGAAACTTATGTGGCTTAAATTATTTCTTACAATAAATAGTTTTAAAATGTGGTGTTAACTCGAGGTTTATTAGGGTTAGAAAAGCTCACTCTTTTATTTTAAGAAAAGCAACTCAAAAACTTATGTTTTTGGGATTTGATAAGTGGGACAGTTTGGTTGGGGCGACCGCCTTTAAAAAAGTAACGAAGGCGGGCTTAAGATACATATTTAGTTATGTCTGACTGCCAAGGGGGAATCCTGAGCAGACACTTATTTTTGGATACAAGTTTATAGACTATAGTTGGATTTAAGAACTATCAGGGAAATAGTTGATGAGAATAGGTGGGTTTAAGTGACCCGTTAATTTAGGGTGAAATAGTTAACGATAAACAAATAAAAGTTACCCTGGGGATAACAGCGCAATAACGTTAGAGAGTTTTCATCGACGACGATGTTTGCGACCTCGATGTTGAATTGCGGCATCCTGGGGTGCAGTCGCTCCCAAGGGTTGGTCTGTTCGTCCATTAAAGCCGTACATGATTTGAGTTAAAAGCGTGGTAACACAGCTTGGTTTCTATCTACAATTTGAAGAAACATTAATATAACTATTTTCTAGTACGAAAGGATCGAAAAATTAGTGGTTCTCTTATTTTTATAAGTTACAATCAATTGATTGACTCGGATACTTTTTAAAGGGGTCTTTTGGTTAATTGCTGATTGCTTCTAAAGTATGAAAATTATATTAAGTTGTTTGAAGTCCTGAAGAGGAATCGTTCATTATTAGGGTTTTTATCTGATTGGGTTAACTCGGGGTCTTAGTAATTTACAATCAGGTTTGGTTTTTAACTATGTTTTAGTTATATTAATTGGCGTTGTTATATTTATTTGGGGTTCGTTTTTAAAAAGTATGGGTTCATAGGGGGTGCTATCCACTATAATTGGGGGTCTTTGGTAACTTTGATGTGTGGGGAGAGGATTTACAACTGTGTGCTTAAAGGCAGACAAGGGGAAAGGTGGTGTTAAAAGAATAGTTTTTACACGTCGCTAGTTTCTCCAATGGCGGATATACCCTTTGAAAATATCCGCGTCTCATTCGATGCATTAAGTGGAGCCATAACCCCAGGGGCCGATACTTTTAATGAAGACACGATGGTGGTGGGTAGTAAATAATAGCCCACTAACGCCCCAGGAGTTAGACATGATAATGTCAAAGATACTTGGTCATATTGTGCTTAATTCGTTAGAATTACGAGAAATAGAGGTCTAGGGTGTATACTTGTATCTTGTTTCTTTTAGTGGTGGGCGCCCTTGCAGCTGGTGTCGGAGGAAGAAAATTAGGAGAAAAAGGTGCTGGAATTTTAACTTCAAGCTGTTTGATTATAAGTTTATCTTGGTCTGTTTTGGTGTTTTATGAAATAGTTTTAAGTTTTTCTACGACACATATAAAATTATGAAAGTGGTTAGATTCTGATCTATTGACTGTTTATTTTGGCCTACAATTTGATAGTTTGGTTGCGGTCATGTTACTTGTTATTACAACAATTTCTACTTTAGTTCATATCTTTTCTACGGCATATATGCTAGGGGATCCTCATATCCCTCGATTTATGTCTTATTTATCCCTCTTTACATTTTTGATGGTCGTATTAGTTAGCAGTGATAATTACCCACAATTGTTTATCGGTTGGGAGGGGGTTGGTTTATGTTCTTATCTTTTAATAAATTTTTGATTAACTAGAGTTGAAGCAAACAAAGCGGCCATAAAAGCCATGTTAGTCAATCGAGTGGGAGATATGGGATTGATCTTAGCTATGTTTGTTATTTTGGATCGTTTTGGGTCTTTAGAGTTTTCTTCGGTTTTTAATATGGTTGTTGTTTCTGCCCCATCTAGCGATATTACTTTAATTTGTTTGTTGTTGTTTGTGGGGGCGGTTGGAAAGTCTGCACAGTTGGGGTTGCACACTTGGTTGCCGGATGCTATGGAGGGTAAATGTTGGGCCATTTTGTCTAAGTAATTAATTAAAACTATTGAGTCACTGTATGCTGGGAGGGCTTTGAATAGTTGAAAGTTTCTTTTTATTTAATGAGAGTTGACTTAAAAAGAGGAAGTTTATCCGCAGGTAACAAAATTGGAGGTTAGTAATTAGATTTAATAAATTGGTTTATTAAGTTTAAGAGTTTAAAATTGATCAAAATTATTTAAAGATTAGTCTTCAGACTTAGAATGCCTTGATTATTGGAACCTCCGAGACTTTTTGTGATTCTATTTTATAAATTAAAGTAAATTTCGATTGTGTAATTTTTTTTATCTTTGGATTAGTCTTCAGACTTAAATGTTCGTGGTAATAGTTCATTTACTTTTAAAAATATTAATGGTCGTAGTCCCATTGCTTATCACAGTAGCTTATTTAACTTTAGCCGAACGAAAGGTTTTAGGGTATATGCAGGCTAGAAAAGGGCCAAATGTAGTGGGGGTTGCTGGGTTGGCTCAGCCTTTTGCAGATGGCATAAAACTATTTACCAAAGAGATGGTGATTCCGCATCAAACTAATTTGTTTGTTTATATAGTAGCGCCGGTACTTTCTTTTACTTTGGCTTTAATTGTTTGAGGAGTTGTACCTTATGAGAGAGGGGTTTTAATAAGTGATTTAAAGATAGGGGTTTTGTATATCTTGGCTGTTTCTTCGATAAGTGTCTATGCGATATTAATGTCCGGGTGGGCGAGTAATTCGAAATATGCTTTTTTGGGGGCGATTCGGGCAGCTGCTCAAATGATTAGTTATGAAGTTTCGATTGGGTTGATCATTATTTCGGTTTTATTGTGCGTTGGCTCTTTGAGTGTCACTGAAATTGTTTTAGCGCAAAATAGTGGTATTTGGTTTTTTTTCCCGTTATTTCCTGTTACAATAATGTTTTTTGCTTCAGCTTTGGCGGAGACTAATCGAGCCCCCTTTGATTTAACAGAAGGAGAGTCGGAGCTAGTGTCGGGATATAATGTAGAGTACGCTTCGATGTCTTTTGCTTTATTTTTTCTTGCCGAATATGCTCATATTATTTTGATGAGTTGTTTAACAACTATCTTTTTTTTGGGAGGGTGACTTTCTCCGGTAAAATATTTAAAAGGTGGGGCCGAGTGGTTTGGTCTAAAAGCTGTTTTTATTATTTTACTTTTTATTTGAGTAAGGGCCTCCTTTCCTCGAATTCGATATGATCAGCTTATGGCTTTGTTATGAAAGGCGTATTTACCTCTAAGTTTGGGGGTGGTAACATTTGTGGCTAGTGTTCTTTTTGGATTAAATGGCCCGCCTCCGATCTAAGACATTTTGTAATTTGTTGTTTGAGATATTTAATTGGTTCTTTAGATAAATTTGTCTAGTGGGTGATTCTCTCTCGTTAGGAGTTTAATTCTGGGGTGTTTTTCTATGCCACTGCGCAAAGAGAATCCGCTTTTATCCCCGATGAATGGTGTTCTGGTGGATTTACCATCTCCTTCTAATATAAGTTATTTGTGAAATTTTGGTTCTTTGTTAGGATTATGTTTAGTTATGCAAATCGTGACGGGGTGCTTTTTGTCCATGCACTATTGTGCAGAGGTCGGTTTGGCTTTTGCATCGGTGGGACATATTATGCGCGATGTGAACTATGGGTTTTTATTAAGATATTTTCATGCTAATGGGGCTTCTTTGTTTTTTTTGTGTCTCTATCTTCATATTGGGAGAAGTTTGTATTATGGGGGTTATTCGAAAGGCCCGGTTTGGCGAGTTGGAATTGTAATATTTCTTTTGACGATGGCGACGGCTTTTATGGGTTATGTGTTACCTTGAGGTCAAATGTCCTTTTGGGGGGCAACAGTTATTACAAATTTATTGTCCGCTATTCCCTATGTGGGGACAGATATTGTGCAATGAGTTTGGGGGGGGTTTAGTGTTTCTGGGGCCACGCTCACTAGATTCTTTAGTCTTCATTTTCTCTTCCCTTTTCTTTTAGCAATTTTAGTTGGGGTTCATTTAGTATATTTACATGTAGAGGGGTCAAATAGTCCTGTGGGGTCTAAGTCCCCTGTGGATGATGTAGTTTTTCATGTTTATTATACATCCAAGGATTGATATGGAATAGTAATTACGCTTATGTTATTGAGTATTATTGTGTATTTGGCGCCTAATTTATTGGGTGACCCAGAAAATTTTATTCAAGCCAATTCCTTGGTGACTCCAGTGCACATTCAGCCTGAGTGATATTTTTTATTTGCTTATGCAATCTTGCGTTCAATACCGAATAAACTTGGGGGGGTTGTGTCTATGTTTTTAAGTATATTAATTTTATTTTTTTTTCCATTACTTCATCGAAGTTGATTAAGAGGTTTGCCTTTCCGTCCTCTGGGGCGAGTGGCTTTTTGGTTTTTAGTAGTAGACTTTTTTCTTTTGACCTGGGTTGGGTCCCTTGTGGTTGAAGAGCCGTTTATTACCATTGGGCAAGTTCTTTCGCTTTTATATTTTTTTTATTTCCTTATTTTAATTCCTTTGTTGGGGGAATTAGAAAATAAAATCCTTTTTGAATGGACTATAGCATATTCATAATCTCTATTAGTTTTTTGGTCGGTGCCGTAAGAAATGGGGGTAGAAGAGTTTACCTCTTTTACCCCCATTGAAGGGACAGAAGGGTTAGTAGAAAAGACTATTAATGGTGAAAGAAACGCCTTCTTAGGGGAGCCCACGGTTATTCGATCTTTAGAAACAACTACTGAAGTGCCCCTCGATACGGTCTTTGTTGCGTCTTCGGTTGCCGGAGACGCGATAGAGAGGGCCACTATAATAATTGATGAAATGTCGATAGATATAGTTTCTACAGTTTTTCCGGTGGTGCTCAAAATAACATCGGTATGAGGGTTTAGTTTGTTAGATTTATTAATAGGGTGAATAAGTAATGAGTTTTTGGTATTAGATGTTTTGATATAGTGAGCTTTTTGTATTAGGTGTTTTGATATTGGGTTTGGTGATTATTAGTATTAATAATTTTGTTTTAAAACTATCGATTTTAATATTATTAATTATAAGTGAGTGAGGAGGAGGCCTTTCTTTTTTATTTGGTTTTTTATCGAGTTTTTTTTCTGAATTATCTGTGGGGGGTTGTTGATTGAAAATGGTTGAACTGAAACTACTAAATTAATTATTATCATAGGTTCTATCGCTGTTTTATTGATGGTGGATACGGAGAAGCTAATTTTTCCAAGGTTCTTTGGGGTGCGAGCTCCTGAAACTTTTATTCAAACGAATGCACATTTACCCATTTTAAACTTAATGGTGGCATTAGGGAGTCTTTGTTTAGTTTCTTCTAGTAATTGACTTTCTGTTTATTTGGCCATTGAATTATCCACTCTTTCCCTTTTTATTTTGGCCGCTCAAAGGGGTGGGTCTGGGCAAAGTGCCGAAGCTGGTTTGAAATATTTTGTATTAGGTGCACTTTCATCTGGTTTATTTTTATTTGGGTGTGCTTTATTGTGTGGATTTACGGGAGGGACCCATATTCCATATATAAATTTAGCATTGAATCCGGGGTTTGACTTTTCTGAGATTCGAGTTCCTATCGGTAGTTTGTTAATTGTGGTAGCCCTTTTATTTAAGTTATCTGTTGCTCCTTTTCATATGTGGGCGCCGGATGTTTATGATGGAGCACCGACAACGACGACGGCTTTATTGGCCATAGTTCCTAAAGTTGGTTATTTTTCAATTTTGGTTTCAATTGGGTCGGCGGTTAATATTTTATTAGTTGGGGCTCTTTTTTCGATGGTTGTGGGGGCTCTCGGTGCTTTAAACCAAACCAAAGTTAAACGGCTGTTAGCCTACAGTGGGGTGGGGCATATGGGATTTGTTCTTTGGGGAATAGAGGTTGGGTCATTTGAGAGTATTCAAGCTAGTTTAATATATATGGTTTTATATGTAATAATGTCCATTTGTGTCTTTGCCATAATATTAGCTTTAGGCACTGTAAAAAGTTTGATTGTAGAATTTAGTGGACTTTCCAGGAGATTACCTGTTTTAGCTTTAACTTTGGCTTTGACTTTTCTTTCGATCGCTGGGATTCCTCCTTTAGTGGGGTTTTTGAGTAAGTGGTTGGTTTTATTGTCTGGAGTGGTATATCAATATTATTTAGTCTTTCTTTTGGCCGTGATATGTTCCGTTGTGGCTGGTGTTTATTATGTTAGAATAGTCAAAATTATTTATTTTCAAGCTAGTTTTTCTCTTTTGATTAGCTCAAAGATGCTAAGAAAAGAAAATTGAATAAATTTAAGAAAGGCTTTGTTAATTGGTGCTGGTTTGTATGTTATTGGGTTTACAATGTTCTCTCCTAATTTATGGTTGCAATTAGCTCATTGGGCTGTGGGAGGATTATTTTAAAAAACTAAATTTGATTGGGGCGGCCTTTTATATACTAGCATTTGGAGTTGTTGGTTCTGGAATTATGGTAATATCAGCGCTCAATCCCATTCATTCGATTTTTTGGTTAATTGTTGTCTTTACCGGTTCTGCGGTTTTTTTTCTTTGATTGGGAATAGCTTTTGTTGCTTTAATGTTTTTAATAATCTATGTGGGGGCGATTGCTATTTTATTTTTGTTTGTAATTATGCTATTGAATTTAACAGATTTTCCTCCCGCTTTTCGACTGGGTGGGGAGGCAGACATGACAAATTACGTTCCTATTGGGTTGGTTATCGGAACATTTTTTTTTTCAGAAGTTGCTTCTAGTTGATTAATAATAGGGGGTCCTTATACTCATCGAGCTTTTTTTGGGGTTGAAATAAGAAAAGCTTGGGATTTAGCTACTCCTTGGTTTTTAATGAAATATCAAAACATGGAGGCGCTTGGACGAATTTTGTATATAGCTTGTTATTATTTATTTATCTTAGCTAGTCTTATACTTTTAGTGGCCATGATAGGGGCAATAGTATTAACTCAAGAAGTTGGATCAGAAGTAGGGCCCATGGTTAAAAGACAAGATATTTTTTTTCAAACTAGTCGGTAAAAACTGAGTTAAAAAATTTTTAGCCTGGCTTTGTTTGGGGGTTGTTTTAAAAATATTAATGAACGGTGCTTATTTTGATCAATTTAAAATAGTGGCTCTGATCGCCTTGACTAATTCATCAATGATGATGATCTTAGTAGTGGTTGTGGTTTTATTATTGTTTAAGGGGATTCAATTAATCCCGAAAAGGTGGCAATCTATTATTGAGTTAATTTATGATCATCTTCATGGTGTTGTGAAAGACAATTTAGGATCTGAGGGGTTAAAGTATTTTCCTTTAATTGTTTCTCTCTTTTTTTTTATAGTATTTTTGAATGTGTTGGGTTTATTTCCTTATGTGTTTACTCCAACCGTTCATATTGTAGTTACATTGGGATTATCTTTTTCAATAATTATAGGTGTAACTTTAGCTGGTTTTTGGCGGTTTAAGTGAGATTTTTTTAGTGTTTTTATGCCAAGTGGCGCTCCTTTGGGCCTAGCCCCTCTTTTGGTATTAATAGAAACAGTAAGCTATATCTCTAGGGCTCTTTCATTAGGAGTCCGTTTGGCAGCTAATTTATCGGCTGGGCATTTATTATTTGCTATTTTAGCTGGGTTTGGGTTTAATATGTTAATTGCAAGTGGGTTTGCGGGGGTTTTTCCCTTATTAATAATGGTTTTTATAACATTATTAGAAGTAGCTGTCGCAGTGATTCAGGCTTATGTTTTTTGTCTATTAGCCACTATTTATCTGGCAGATACGATTGTATTACATTAGTTGAAAAGGTTCAAAGTCTAAGTATTATGGCCTAGAGTATGTTGAGGGGTTGGGTTAAGGTTTTACTGTGAGGGAAGAAGGTCTGGTTTATAATTTATTTTATGAAAAATTTCATAAAAAGATTTTTGAAAATAGATAGAAACAATGTGCTGGTTGTGGTCTACCACGGTTTAAAATGATTATGATCAGATGGTGCCTTAGTTTTAATCTATGCGATTTGATTATATATAGCTTCCTCTTTGGTAACTGCGTAGGAAAATATTAGGGCGGAATGGGTAGAGGTTTCTGACTGTTATGTTGGAGAGTCTTCGCCTGGTTTTGTAAGGGGGGGAGGTTAGTCCTCATAGAAAATACTGTCAGGTGTCCGTTGACACTTATTAGCGCTTGGCCCTTATTGCTATGGTAGGGGGGGGTAAAAAGTGTATAATGTTTGGTTTAAAAAATGGGTTAAGTCTAGTTTTTTTTTTGCTTTTTATGGGGATAATTAAAGTGATGAAGGTTTCGAGAGAGGATAGTGTAAAATTAAAAAGAGTTGCGCTAGAGTGGTTTTTGGCGATTTTAATTAGTGTTTTGGTTTTGTGGGGGGCTTTTGATTTAGAGGGACAATTTCAAATTATAAATCGAATAGAATGGATCATCTCTCCGGCTTTAAATTTTCAATGGGGTCCGGGGTTTTTTGCTTTAGATGGAGCCTCTTTGTTTTTTTTTGTTTTAACTGCGCTGTTGATACCAATTTGTATTTTAATTAGTTGAAAGTCAATTAAACACTTATTTAAAGAATTTTTATTGTGTCTATTGTTTTTAGAGGCTTTATTAGTGGGAGTATTTTTAGTGCTTGATTTACTTCTATTCTATATTTTATTTGAGGGCATATTGATCCCTATGTTCCTTTTAATTGGTGTTTGAGGTTCTAGAGAAAAAAAGGTACGTGCTTCTTATTATTTTTTTTTTTATACTTTTGCGGGGTCGGTGTTTATGCTTTTGGGTATCTTTCAATTATATAGTGTTACAGGAACAACTGATTATCAAGTATTATTAAATATAAAATTACCTGTTACTACTCAAAAATGAGTGTTAGCTGGTTTTTTTCTTAGTTTAGCGGTTAAAATTCCTCAAATACCATTTCATATTTGATTACCCCAAGCTCATGTAGAGGCCCCTGTTTCTGGCTCGGTAATACTGGCGGGGATATTACTAAAGTTAGGGGGTTATGGGTTTTTAAGATTTTCTTGGCCGATTTTGCCTGCAGCCTCCGAGTATTTTGCCCCCCTAATAATTATGTTAGGTGTTGTAGCTATTATTTATGGGGGTTTACTGACCTGTCGGCAAGTGGATTTTAAGCGGCTTATTGCTTATTCTTCGGTGGCACACATGGGGTTGGTCCCGTTAGGTATATTTACTCATACAATTGAGGGGCTGGTGGCGGCAGTTTTTATGATGTTGGCACACGGTTTCGTTAGTTCGGCCCTTTTTATTGCTATTACTTATTTATATGAACGTCATCACACTCGTCTTATTAAATATTATCGTGGAGTTACCCTTACAATGCCAATTTTTGTTTGTATAATGATGATTTTATCATTAACCAACATGGGGATTCCTTTAAGTTGTAATTTTGTTGGAGAGTTTTTTTCGCTGTTAGCTGCTGTCGAATATAATTTTGGGCTTGGGGTGTTAGCCACTTCGGGTATGGTTTGATCCGCGGCGTATTCTCTTTATTTATATAATCGAATTAGTTTTGGGGCAGCCTCCAACTACCTCCTTTTTATTAGAGACTTAAACAGGTGTGAGTTATTGGCTATTTCTCCTTTAGTAATAGCCATTCTCCTTTTTGGAATATTTCCTTTTATACTCATAGACCCTATAAAGAATGGGGTAATCTTTAGCCCAGGGGGGGCTTAATTTACTTATTAATTTAAAAATTAATTTTTTGAGATTCGAAAGTCCTTTGGTTTTGGGGAAGATAAAAGATAAGTGACCTCCTAAATACATGCTAGTATCTAAAGATTAGTCTGAGGACTTAGTCGATAGTGTGCGAACAGGTGAGGAAACCCGGAGGCCAAGTTTGGCTGGGCCGGAGTCGTATTAGGTAGAAGGGGGTGTAAAGGACCACCTTGCTTATGATGCGGAGCTTTAGTTTGGAGCCACATTTTCACTGAGACAAGGGGAAAGCTCAAATGGGGTGTTAGCCCCCGAGGCAGCAGTAAAGAATTTTGTGCAATATACGAAGGTAGGACACAGAGAGGGCACCTTTACCTAATCCGTCAAATTAAGTGCCAGCAGACGCGGTGAAACTTAAGGGTTAGTCTTATAGGCAAAAGCGTAAAGGGTGTGATAGGCCGCCTTATTTAAGAAGGTAAATGGAATTTTTCTGTAACGGTGGAATGTGTTAATAGAAAAAAGAACTTTAGATGTGAAGACTATTTATCTCTAAGGCTATAATGTGATGGCTAAAACACGAGAGTATAGGGAGCAAACAGGATTAGGTATCCTGGTAGTCTATACTGTAAATGATGAAGAAGATGTGAAGCAATCCTAAAAAGTAAGAATTTTCCGCTTGAGTAGTACGACCGCAAGGTTAAAATTCAAAAAACTTGGCTGTTCACTGTTTTAATTAGAGGAGCGTGTCGTTTAATTCGATAGTCCGCGAGAGACCTTACCCAAACTTGAATCCCTTATTGACAGGTATTGCATGGCCGTCGTCAATTTGTGTATTAAACATAAAACAAATTTAACCCAGTGGTTTGTCTATTGGATGAAGTCAGGTCTTATTGTCCTAATGTTTGGGGATTAGATGCGCTACATTTTTTTATACAATGGGAAACTTTGAATGTGAAACCCTAAAATAAGAGTTCGGAAGGTGCCTGGAAGATAACGGAAAGTTGGATTTAATAGTAATTGAAAAGTAGAGCGTTTCAATGAAATTTACTCAGTGTTAGTACAAATTGCCCGTCGCCTTTGCTTAGAAAGGTAGTTTGATTGCCCCTTAAAAGGGTTTCTAATATCTCCGAGGTAGAGTAAGTCGTAACATAGTGAGGGTGAGGGAACTGGCCCTTGGGGGGAGAGAAAGTGTAATCTTTTTTTCTCTTAGTTTAAGAAATAATAATATTTAACTTGAAGTTTAAGCAGTTTTTATGTCGGATTGGAACACCATAGTTAGTGTCGATAATTTGGAATGTTTTTTCCGATTTAAATAGTTGAAATAATCTGGGGCCTATTTGAAGAGGTTCCCTCAGAGGATACTTTGCTTTAAATTTTGTTGCCGTGGGTGGTTATTATTAATGCTGTGAAATATATTACCGTGGGCAGTGTTATGTTAGTTTGATAATGCGAACTGTTTTATGTCACCCCTATCATTTAGTTGAGCCCTCTCCTTGGCCCTGTTTGGGGGCTGGGGGGGCTTTTTTTATTACTGTGGGTAGTGTTATGTATTTTCATTATGGTTTGAGTCAAATTATGTATTTGGGAGCTTTGGTAATTGTAATAATTATGTTCGTTTGATGACAAGACATTATTAGAGAGTCGACTTTTCAGGGGTATCATTCTTTGGTGGTTAAACAGGGGATAAAATATGGAATGCTTTTATTTATACTCTCGGAAGTTCTTTTCTTTTTTTCTTTTTTTTGGGCTTTTTTTCATAGTAGCTTGGCACCAGCGGTTGAGTTGGGTGTGGTTTGACCTCCTCAAGGGGTTAATCCTTTAAACTCTTTTTCAGTCCCTTTGTTAAACACTGCTGTTTTATTAAGTTCTGGTGCTACTGTCACTTGGGCTCATCATGCTATAATTAGTGGAAAGAGAGAAGAGGCAATTTTGGGTTTGTCTTTAACTGTTTTTCTTGGTGTTTTATTTACGGGGTTACAAGCAATTGAGTATTATGAGGCTCCTTTTGCTATCTCGGATTCGGTTTATGGGTCTACTTTTTTTATGGCGACTGGGTTTCATGGTTTTCATGTTATAATTGGGACTACCTTTTTAACCGTTTGTTTGCTTAGATTAAAAGCAAATCAATTTACTTGTCGTCAACACGTCGGGTTTGAGGCGTCGAGTTGGTATTGGCATTTTGTGGATGTGGTGTGGTTATTTTTATATCTTTGTATTTATTGGTGAGGTTCATAGTTTTTTTAGTGGGCTATTACAAAAAATTAAGAACAAATGTTAAATAATTTTTTTTATGTCGTAAGTGTATGTGGAAAGAAGGATATCCCGGAACCTTGACACTTGGGTTTGCAAGAGGCGGCTGATCCGGTGATGGAGGAAATAGTTTTTTTTCATGATCAGATTATGTTTATATTGATTGTTATTGTAATAGTAGTGTTGTGGTTGCTTATTGAGGCTTTAAATGGTAAGTATTATGACAGAAATTTGATTGACGGAACTTTATTAGAAATAGTCTGGACTATAATCCCAGCTGTAATATTGGTTTTTATTGCTTCTCCTTCTTTAAAATTATTGTATTTGATGGATGAGGTTGTGGGTTCTGCTTTAACAATTAAAGCAATTGGACATCAATGGTATTGGTCTTATGAATATTCAGACTATCAAGAAGAAACATTAGAATTTGATTCTTATATGGTTCCGACAACGGATTTAAATAGTGGTGACTTTAGGTTATTAGAAGTAGATAATAGACTAGTGGTTCCTGTTAATACACATGTAAGAATTTTAGTGACTGGTGCGGATGTTTTACATTCATTTGCTGTCCCTGCATTGGGTATAAAAACAGATGCGGTTCCGGGTCGGTTAAATCAAGCTGGAATTTTTATTAAAAGACCAGGAACGTTTTACGGTCAATGTTCAGAAATATGTGGGGCGAATCACTCTTTTATGCCTATTGTAATTGAAGCGGTTTCGTTAGATCGATATATCAATTGAATACTGTCTTTATCTAGGGAGTAGTAGTGTCTTCTCTTTAACTATTGGATAAATAAAATAGTGTATTATAAGTATATAATTGTTATCGTTATATTATTATTATTGGGGGGTTGGGGAGTGGTTCTTAATAGAGGGCATTTTATTATAATGATAATCTCTATTGAATTAATTTTATTAGCAGCTTTTTTTTTGTTTTTAATTAATTCTATTGAAATAGATCTTTTAATAGAACAAATTTTTACGATTATGGGCTTAACAATTGCGGCGGCGGAGTCGGCAATTGGTTTAGCTATTATGGTTGCGTATTATCGAATAAGAGGAACAATAATTTTAAAATCCTTTAGTTCACTTCGGGGCTAAAAATAGTTATTACGGTGTATCAGGAGTTTTATGGCCTTTTCTTTTTATTAGTTGTTAGTATAGTTCTTTCCGTGCTTTTTTCTGGTGCTTCTTATTTTTTAGGGGTAAAACAACCAGATCGAGAGAAAGTTTCGGCTTATGAATGTGGGTTTGAACCGTTTGGAATTCCAGGACGTCCCTTTTCAGTTCGGTTTTTTTTAGTCGGTATTCTGTTTTTAATTTTTGACTTAGAAATATCTTTTCTTTTCCCCTGGTGTGTCCTCTTTAATCAAATTTCTCCTTTTGGTTTTTGAATTATGGTGGTGTTTTTGGGGGTTTTAACCTTAGGTTTAATATATGAGTGGATTAAAGGTGGGTTGGAGTGAGAATAAGTGAAGATGCAAAATCTTTTTTGTCTAAAGATTAGTCTTCAAACTAATTCTTTAGGGTAGTAAATAAGTTGTAAAGTAGAAGAGAAAGTCCTGTCTGTTATGTGAATAATCGTATGTCGAAAAATTTTAATACCAACTCCGGTGTCCGCCTTAATCCATGCGGCCACTATGGTGACGGCGGGTGTCTTTTTATTAATTAGATCTTCTCCTTTTTTTGAACAAGCTCCACTTGCTTTAATGACTGTAACAATTGTTGGATCTTTAACGGTACTTTTGGCCGCTACTGTTGGAGTAGTTCAAAATGATCTAAAAAAAGTTATTGCTTACTCGACTTGTAGTCAATTGGGGTATATGGTGGTGGCCTGTGGGATCTCTCATTACTCCATAAGCTTATTTCATTTAATGAACCATGCTTTTTTTAAAGCTTTATTGTTCTTAAGTGCAGGGTCTGTTATTCATGCTTTGTCTGACGAACAAGATATGAGAAAGATGGGGGGGCTGATTAAGTTAATCCCTCTTACTTATATATTGGTTGTTATTGGTTCTTTATCTTTAATGGGGTTTCCTTATTTAACAGGGTTTTATTCTAAAGATTTAATTTTAGAGTTGGCCTTTGAACAATATTATTTAACTTTTGCTTATTGATTGGGGGGTTTTTCGGCTTTACTTACCACCCTTTATTCGATTCGATTGGTTTATTTAACTTTTTTAGCCAATACCAATTCTAAAAAAGCGATTTTTAAACGTGCTCATGAAGGTTCTTGGAATTTAATTTTGCCTTTAATATTATTAGCTTTAGGGAGCCTTTTCGTGGGCTACTTAGTTAAAGAGGTGGTTTGGTCTTTTCAAATAACACTTCCTCCAATTGTTCCTCTTTTTATTAAGTTATTGCCGGTTACCCTTAGTTTAGGAGGGGCGGTATTAGTTATTGTTCTTTATTTTTATTCGGTGCATTTTTTTAAGGTGCCTTCTTTTATAGGCCGAATAAGCTATACTTTTTTATATTCTGCTTGGCAGTTTAACTATGTTCTTAACTATTTTTTAGCGAAGAGGGCGTGGAAGGGGGGCCACCAAATTTCATATCGGACTATCGATAAAGGTACACTAGAATTGGTGGGCCCTAAAGGGATATCTGATTTTTTGATTGGGTTAACTCGGGGTCTTAGTAATTTACAATCGGGTCTAGTTTTTAACTATGCTTTAGTTATATTAATTGGTGTTGCTATATTTATTTGGGGGGTTGTTTAGTCTTTTTTTTGAGAATTGTCTTCTGATAAGAAAATTAATTGAGGGGGTTAGGTTAAAGTAGACCGTTAGCCTTCAAAGCTAAAAATGTGGGTGCAAGTCCCGCACTCCCTGACTTAATTGGCTTTGGTTATATTTTAGTTAAAATGCCACAATTAGACACTACTATGTATTTAACTCAATATCGATGAACTTTACTTGTTTTGTTTTTATTATTTTTTTTATTGGTGTTTTTTGTTTTACCCACGATTAAAATGAATTGGTTAATAAGAAAGTCAGTGATGAAAAGCAGGGCTATTTTAGGGGGTTGTTTGGAGCTAACTAAAGAAGTTGTTTTTATTTGGCGGGATGTAAGTATTATAGAAAAGAAATAGAATTAGTAAATACTTTTTATGACACAGGGCTCTTAGACTTTTAATCAACTCGATTGGTTAAGAGGCTATGTGTTTGTTCACGAGAAAAAAATAGGTAAAAAGATGAAAAGTTTATATGTAATTCGTTGGGGGTTTTCTACTAACCATAAAGACATTGGTACGTTATATTTAGTATTTGGGATTGGGGCAGGTATGCTCGGCACGGCTTTCAGCATGTTAATACGATTAGAGCTCTCGGCTCCGGGGGCTATGTTAGGAGACGATCATCTTTATAATGTAATTGTTACGGCACACGCTTTTGTTATGATTTTTTTTTTGGTTATGCCAGTGATGATAGGGGGGTTTGGAAATTGGTTGGTTCCATTATATATTGGTGCACCTGATATGGCCTTTCCACGGCTTAATAATATTAGTTTTTGGTTGTTGCCCCCTGCTTTAATATTATTATTAGGTTCCGCTTTTGTTGAACAAGGAGTTGGTACCGGATGAACGGTTTATCCTCCTCTATCAAGCATCCAAGCTCACTCTGGGGGGGCGGTGGACATGGCTATTTTTAGCCTCCATTTAGCTGGGGCGTCTTCAATTTTGGGCGCAATGAATTTTATAACAACTATATTTAATATGCGGGCTCCCGGGATAACGTTGAATAAAATGCCATTATTTGTGTGGTCCATCTTGATTACTGCTTTTTTATTGTTATTATCTTTGCCAGTATTAGCGGGGGCTATAACCATGCTTTTGACGGATAGAAATTTTAATACGACTTTTTTTGATCCCGCAGGAGGGGGAGACCCGATTTTATTTCAGCATTTGTTTTGGTTTTTTGGGCATCCAGAGGTTTATATTTTAATATTACCTGGCTTTGGAATGATTTCTCAAATAATACCAACTTTTGTTGCTAAGAAACAGATTTTTGGATACTTAGGAATGGTTTATGCAATGCTTTCAATTGGAATATTAGGTTTTATTGTGTGGGCCCACCATATGTTTACGGTTGTTTTTAGCCATTGAAAATAGTAATATTTTTGAACCTTGTCCTGCTATATGCTGGCAAAATCTTTTGAAAATAAATGTTTGGCCGATAAGACTTTTGTCTTATAGATTAAGGCAACAAAAATTGGGGTTTCCCAAGGTTAATCAGCGGGAAACTAAGACCTTCTTTGGTGGATCTTTTTTTTTCTGAGAAAGAGGGGTTTTAGGATCCTTAGAGACTGCATGCGGGAGATTTGGACTTAATAAACAGTTTTTAGTTTTGCAAGATTTTTTTTGGTGGATTGGGTTTGTTGAGACTGTTGGTTGGGGTTTTATTATAAAAAAAAAGTTTTATGGTGTACGGGGTTTTGGTGTAATATTTTCAATCTGGCGTAGTGTGGGGGAAGCTCAGCTTCTTTATTATATAAAACGTCGATTTGAAAATGGACATGTGAGTTTTTTAAAGTCAGATTTACTAGAAAGGTTTTATCTTACAGATAAAAAGCATTCATCTGGTTTTTGGTTTTTATTGGCTCTTACTTTGGGTTATTCTCAAGGAGGGTTTTCTGTTGGTCTTTTTGAAATTTGACTTGTAGGGTTAGTTGATGGTGGGGGTCTTTTTATTATTAATTTTAAGCATAGTGGGAAGAAGGGGGCTCAAAAAGAAGTTATTTTGTTCTTTATAATGGCACAAAGTTTTAAAGATGGATTAGTCTTGAGGCAATTCAAAAGGGAATTGGGTGGGAGCTATCGGTTTAATAAAAAAGATAACCTTTATCTTTGGGAGGGAAGTCAGAGGGGGGTTTTGGTTAGAGTTGTAAATTTTTTTAAGAAACATTCTTTATGAACCAAAAAGAAAATAGCTTTTTTAAAGTGATGAAAAGTAAATGAAAGTTTTAAAAACGAAAAAAGAGGTTGGGATTAAGGTACAGTCCAAGCTCGGAAAAGTTCCGGCGTGAGGTAGCTTCTATAGTGGTTTCCTTAATATATTAGTGGGATGGATGTGGACACAAGAGCATATTTTACTGCGGCAACGATGATTATTGCTGTGCCAACTGGAATAAAAGTGTTTAGTTGGCTAGCCACTATTTTTGGGGGAACTTTGAGATTAGACACCCCTATGCTTTGGGCAATGGGGTTTGTTTTTTTATTTACGTTAGGTGGTTTGACCGGGGTTGTATTAGCAAATAGTTCTTTGGATGTTGTTTTACACGATACATATTATGTTGTAGCCCATTTTCATTATGTTCTTTCTATGGGGGCGGTTTTTGCTATTTTTGGTGGGTTTTATTATTGAGTGGGGAAAATAACAGGGTATTGTTATAATGAGCTATATGGTAAGGCCCATTTTTGATTAATGTTTATAGGTGTTAATTTGACTTTTTTCCCTCAACATTTTTTGGGATTGACAGGCTTTCCAAGACGATATTCTGATTTTGCAGATTGTTTTGCTGGTTGGAATTTGGTTAGTTCTTTGGGTTCTACTATTTCAATAATAGGAGTCGTTTTTTTCATATATATTATTTATGATATATATGTTTGAGAGGAGCAATTTGTTGATTGAGCGGAAGATAGAGGGGAAAGTTGGACCTCTTTAGAATGGGCTCATGTCTCTCCTCCTTTGGTTCATACTTATGAGGAATTACCTTTTGTATGGGGGAATAGTGTAAATAAATAATAAATATTGGACTTTTAAATTTGATGGAGTGTTTTATGCTGATTGACTGTGAATCTATCCTAAGAGAAGCACAGTGGATTAGCATAAAGCAGGTTAATAAGTGTTTCTATGTTTGTTTGATGATAAGATGTTAAATTTATCCGATATGCTTTAAATGGGATTGTTGATGGAGTTGTTTTGGTCTTTTAGGAATT